GAAACCTCAGAAACGGAAGAAAGGGGGGAAGGCGAGGAAGAAACAGATGTAGAAATAGAAACAACTTTCGAAACGAAGGGGACTAAACAGGAACAAGAGGGATCCACCGAAGAAGATCCTTCTCTTTTTTCGGAAGAAAAGGAGGATCCGGACAAAATCGATGAAAGGGAAGAGATCCGAGTGAATGAAAAGGAAAAAACAAGGGATGAATTCAACTTTCAAGAGACATTCTATAAAGATAGCCAAGTTTATAAAACTTCTTATATGGATAGGAATAAAAATAAAGAGAATTCGAAGTTAGAAATATTTAAATTGAAAAAAGATCCATTTTTTTTATGGTTTGAAAAAAAAAAATAAATTAAATAAGAAAATAAGAAAATAAGAAATTAAACAGAAAATAAGAAATTAAACGAAATTCATTCTTAAATTAAAAGAAATTCATTATTAAATAATAAATTTTTTATTCCAACTATTAAATAGAATAAGACTATTAAATAGAATTAAGAATTTCATTTTTTTTTTGTTGAAAAAAAAAATAGAACTTATAAAAAATTCAAATTAAAAAAAAAACAAAAAGGAATAAATTAATAAAAAAATTAATACAAACAATAAATACAATAAGAGATAAGAAGAGATGCGACCGCCCCCTACATATTTGATACCTTCTCCGAAAAAGAAACTTGTAAGACCGAAACCATTCGTAATTCCATCAATTACTCGTCTATCCAAAAAATGAATTAGTTCAGCTAGTCCTCTTATACCCTGAGTTAAGGATATTGTATAAAAAGCATCTATGTAACCACGATTATATGACCAATCATATATCCCATTTCTTATTCTGTCCCCTAAAATTCTATTAGGACCTCTTTTAGAAAACGAATTTAGTAAGTTCAAATTTTGTAAAGATGAATAAATAGGCTTATATAAAAAAGACGCTATAAATATTCCGAAAAAAGCTATACTGACAGAAAAACTTGCATTTGTCACAAATTCATACCAATCCACCGAATTATTTGAATTCGGATGTAAAAGGTTTATAGACGGATTTAACAATTTAGATAATATATCCAAATGAATTTCTTCTTGATTAAAAGCAAAGGGAATTCCTACGACCCCAACAAACAAAGTAAATATCACTAATATAACCATAGAAAATAACATGGTATTGTCCGATTCATGAGGATAAGAGAAAGTATTTTTAGTGACAAAATTAGTAATAGTAATAAAAGGGTGTATCCTGTTTTTTCCATTACCATCAATTTGATATGTCTTATTCGAAAAAAAAGAAGCCCTTTCATTATTATTCATTGTTAATAAACTTAATAAACAAAAATGATTTTTAATCGTTTTTGGCACTTCTTTTCCCCATAGAGATATTGAATAGCAGGAACTACTTTTTTGACCATTGTAATTTTGAAAATGAACATTGAAATGTCCCTCAAAAGTAAGTAAATAGATTCGAAACATATAAAATGCGGTTAATCCTGCTGTGGAACAAGCTATTATTGCGAAAATAGGTGAATACAACCAACTATCATTAAGAATTTCATCTTTGGACCAAAAACAAGCAAGGGGGGGAATACCACAAAGAGAAAGTGTACCTACTAAAAAAGCAGTTTTTGTAATTGGTACATGCTTTTTTAAACCTCCCATAAGAACCATATTCTGACTTTTATCTGGAGAATATCCAACAATAGCTTCCATTGAATGAATAATTGATCCGGATCCTAAAAACAACAATGCTTTTGAATAAGCATGAGTAATCAAATGAAATAAAGCGGCTCGATAAGACCCCATACCTAGAGCCAACATCATATAACCCAATTGAGACATTGTAGAATAAGCTAAACCTCTTTTAATATCTTTTTGAGCAAGAGCTAAAGTAGCTCCTAATAATACTGTTATTATACCTATTAAAGATATTAAATTCATTATGTAAGGTATGATTATAAAAAGAGGAAGAAGTCGAGCTACAAGAAAAATGCCCGCTGCTACCATAGTAGCGGCATGTATAAGAGCCGAAATGGGAGTAGGGCCTTCCATGGCATCAGGTAACCATACATGAAGGGGAAATTGTGCCGATTTCGCAACTGCACCTGCAAATAAAAGAAAGGCACACAAAGTAAGAAATAAAAAAGGAACCTCATTATTATAAATCAAGTTATTCAATATTTGGAACAAATCCCGAAATTCAAAACTACCGGTTATCCAATAAAGACCTAAAATTCCTAATAATAAACCAAAATCGCCTACACGATTCGTTACAAACGCTTTTTGACAAGCAGTCGCCGCACTAGGTCGTGTGAACCAAAAACCTATTAATAGGTAAGAACACATTCCAACTAATTCCCAAAAAATATAAATTTGTATCAAATTCGAACTAGTAACTAATCCCAACATGGAAGTATTGAAAAAACTCATATAAGCAAAAAATCTCAAATATCCTTGATCATGAGACATATAATTGTCACTATAAAAAAGAACCAAAATTCCAACAGTAGTAATTAATATTAACATAATAGAAGTAAGTGGATCTATTAAGTGACCGAACTCTAAAGAAAAATCATTATTAATGGTCCAAGACCATACATATTGATAGATAAAACTTCTATTTATTTGCTGAATAGATAGATAGACCGAAAGTATCATAACTATACTTAACAAGAAAATACTAGGAAAAGCCCACATACGGCGAAGATTTTTTGTTGCCGTTGGAAAAAGTAGAAGTCCCACTCCTATTAACATAGGAACTGGAAGTGGAATGAAGGGGATAATCCATGAATATTGATATGTATATTCCATAAAAAAACCTTTTTATTTTTAATTAATTCTTTATAATTCACCGGCTCTTATATCTTTTTATAGGTTCAATAAAAAATCAAGATATGGAATACTTAAATAGAATTTTCTATTCCTAATTATTCTGAATCTTTCTTCTTTAACCAATATTTCAAATATTCAAATCAAGAAGTTAGAATTGGTCAAATGATATGAATATGATCAAGTTACTATTTATATTTAAAATGAAATAAGACAATAATTCATTTTATTAATATTGAATATTAAGTAAAATTTTTATGAAAATGAAGAAAAAAATTCAATTATTATTACGTATTACGTATTAGGATAATTTATATGCATAGAGCAAATAATTACACCAAAATCGAGTAGTTAATACATTACTTTATTTTGATAGAAATAATAGGATGGTCCATACCAAAACGGGCGCAATAAAAAAAAGAACTCGTTTTTTTTATTAGTTCGTTTATTCATAATGATTAACTAATTCATGATAGAACTGATTATACTCCATTCGAATAAAAGATATTTTTTTTCTTTGTAGAAAACGCTAGAATATCCCACACTTTTCTTTCAATACCAGGGAGAAGAAATAGAATTAAAAGAAAAGACGAAATTACTAAGACAACTTTTAGAAAATCATGTATTCTTTGATTAACTACTAGTTTAATTCAAATTTTTAAATCCAAAAAATGTGTACTCGTTCTTTTCTTTTGAGTTTGACCAACTAATAAAAAACTAAAGTAATTTCAGTAATTTGGAATTTGTTAGGTAAGGATTGGTTTTTTTTGAACTTTTCGGTGTATTTTGTTACATGTATAAATATAGCACGACGAAAATAGACAGAGATATAAAAAAAAGAAAAAATGGAATTGTTTGACCAATAGATGTCTTTCACATTCAACTAGAGAAATGAATAACTTTTTTTCAAATTTTTAATGGCAGTTCCAAAAAAAAGTACTTCTATATCAAAAAAACGTATTCGTAAAAACATTTGGAAAAAGAAGGTATATCGGGCAGCGTTGAAAGCTTTTTCCTTAGCGAAGTCTCTTTCTACCGGGAATTCAAAAAGTTTTTTTGTACGACAATTAAATAGTCAAACACTAGATTAACTAATCTTAATCTGAAAATGGTACTTTTTTTTAAAAAAAAAAAAAAAAAAGATACAAGGTTTCACTTTTTTTTGAATATGTTTTATCCGGTGGGGATTCTTATTTTCCTCATCGGTACAATTATCTGTCATATCATCATAATAAATAATAAAATTACAAAAAAAGTTTTTTCTTAGACAAAATGTTCAGTTCAGTCCAATATCGAATTAGTTTTCGAAATCCTAAATAAAATTCTTTACATGACGAAAAACCAACCTAAGGCCTAAGGGTTAATATAAAGCTCTACAAATAGTTAAATAAAAAAATTTTGAATGTCACACTGTACTGTGATCCATAAAAAGACTTTTTTTGTTCATTGATAAAAAAAGTGCATCTTCGATTTATAAAATCAGATAAATGAGAAATGAATTTTAAAATTAAAAAATGAAATGATAATAAAGATTTTTATGGGGAACGCTTCAATCCATATTGAAACGAAACGAGTTTTTTCTCATCACTTTGAATGAAAATGAAAAAAAAATATTGAATTGACTCCTTCAATCTCGACGATTAAATAATAATAGATTATTATTATTTCGAGTACGCCGCTATGGTGAAATCGGTAGACACGCTGCTCTTAGGAAGCAGTGCTAGAGCATCTCGGTTCGAGTCCGAGTGGCGGCATGGCATCTTCTAAAACAAATGGAATAAGTCCTATAATAAATTCAATTCCTGATTTCAATTCCGTAGAATTGGTTTACCCCACTTTTTCATTTTAATAAAAATAAATTTATGATATTTTCCACCTTAGAACATATATTAACTCATATATCCTTTTCGATCATTTCAATAGTAATTACTATTTTTTTGATAAGCTTATCGGTCGATGAAATCGTAGGACTATATGATTCGTCAGAAAAAGGCATGATAGCTACTTTTTTATGTATAACAGGCTTATTAGTCACTCGTTGGATTTATTCGGGACATTTCCCGTTAAGTGATTTATATGAATCATTAATTTTTCTTTCATGGAGTTTCTCCGTTATTCATATGGTTCCGTATTTTAAAAAACATAAAAATTATTTAAGCACAATAACCGCGCCAAGTACT